ATACAATAGATAGACTTACCCGAAGGCTAAAAAGAGATCTTTCTTTTTAGCCTTCGTCCCTCGGCGGCCTCCTCTTTAACTAGGGGGTTACGCCCATCCCATTAAAAATCATTTGAGCTTCCCCTTTCCTAAGATCCTGGACGTGGTACTGACGCATGAACTTGGTTACTGGTTTTACCGGTTGGCAAGTCAAGTAAGGAAAGGTCTGTTCATTTGTCCAGAAATCCGTTTTCGGCCTATATATCGATTGAACCAGGGGCTGGGCTCATGTTGTGTTGACAGACATAAGAAGTAGGATTAAGAATAGGGGAAGAGCAGCTCTACTTCTACTTCTGCTTATGGAAAGACATAAGAAGCACCCTCTAAAACATGCAAGATCTCTTATTAAGTAAGCCCTTGTTGGCATATCAGGTGCCATTGAACACAGTCCAGGGAAAGCATCTATCTATAGTGATAGTGATCCATCGCCTTGACTTGAGTACCACATCTCTTTCCTGCCCGCTTGTAGCGGTTGGTTAGACCGGTTAGAAGCAGAATCGAGAAAAGCAGAACAAGGGCGTTCAGGCTTTCTTTCTGAAGAGATGGGCGCGATCGTCTTTGTTTGAGGAAGAAGCATAAGCGCCCTTATATTTATATATAGTAAGCAAAGGGCAAGGCCTACCCTTAGTTTAACCATCTCTCTTGTATCTCTCGGAAAGCCTTTTGGTTGTGGGGCTATTGTTTCCTTGAGACAGGGTTTGAGCCCTGGTGCGGAGCTCGTTAGTAGTCTGACTTCGGGAAGATCGGAAAGCACTCAGCTAAAAGCATAACAACAATCCCAGCCCGCAACAGCACTAGTATATGGTGTCGAAAGCCCGAACACAAACAAGCTCACCTTATTCTTAGAGAAGGGGGCTAAAACGAGAATAGGAAAGACTTGGTATAGAATCCGTGCCTTCGTTCCGGCTATAATTAGCAAGCGAGTAAGGGAACCGCTCCTTCCGTTCAGGAAGAGCATACAAGCATTACGGGACTTTTTCATAGGAAAATGAATAGGACTCTTCCCAACTCAAGTCGAGCGAAGCAAGTTCTTATCTCTTATAAAACACTTCTGTTATAATCAAACATAAAAGAAATGATTTCATGTTGTGTTTAAAGAAGAATTGAAGTCTGAACTGGAAGTTGGCGCCTGCTTGCTTACCAAGCCACCCACTTGTTCGACAAAGACGGAGACTACGTATGGTATCCTGCTCTTATAGTAAAAAAAGGCGATCCTCCGCTCAATAGAGCCTAGCCCGCTTAGCTACATGGCCCCTGTCTCGCTCGTCCAAGATTAGGGTGCCTCTTTCTTTCAGAATCAGAATAGCGGCCCTGGTTTAGCTCCCGTTTTGCTTTAGAAACGAACAAGATATCAGGGCTCAAACCGCCAACTCCAGCTTGGCTTTCTTCTGTTCTAACTCTCTTCATCTCCTTCCTATTCAAAGCCAGGTTGTCAGCCGGGCAACAGTCTGGCCTTCTTTTTTGCTCTTCACTCGTCAAGCTTTTCCTTGTCCATAGAATAGCTTCATTTTTTCCTAAGTTCGTAGCCTTAGCAGCAGCAAACCTTACTTAGCTAGCGCTACCTTTAGAAACAAGGCCCTAGCTTATCCTACTCCTTCTAGTCCTTTTCTTTTATGGATTCCTATTCTTGATCTTTATATTGATATTCTACAGTAATAGGAGGTAGTAGATCAGTGTTCGAATAGGGCTGTAGCTGCAAGGAAGAATGCTTTGGACAAGGAAAGGGTAAAGAATTTTATGCTCTTAGTAGCTTCTATAAGAGGGTATCCTATTTTACTGCTGCCAAGCCGCTTACAATAAGAAAAAGGGCTGACATCGCTCCTCACACATCAACGACCGGATAAACTGAAATTGCACAACCAACAAAAAGCTAATTTCTTGCTTCGGGAGAGGAGTTATAACTTAGAGAAGTCGAAGTCAATGGCCCTTGCGATAAGGGACAAAAAGAATCCTTAGCCCCTCGATCTGAGTCCCTTTACCCGAAAGCTGGAAGGCTAGGAAAAAAGTCAAGACAAGAAGATATAGGATGACGATCGTTCGGGAACCATAACTAATGGGGCACCTCACTCGGAAAAAAAGAAATGAAAATCAGGACGAGAAATCTTACAACAAATTAAATTACATTAGGCATTGCCCTTTACACACACGATTTGGAATCCTTACACCAATAACAACACAATATAGATATGGGATGGGACTTAACTGCCAACTTGAAAGAATCGAATCACCAGTTCCGCGCTTGTACCCTGACGGAGATTCTCAATAAAAGAAGGAGGATGGGGATCCAATAGAGTCTTTAGCCTGAGTCTTAGAGTAGGCAATAAAGTCTACTCAATCAATGAGAACCACAGCGAAATGCTTCTGGCATGCCAAAGCAAGGTAAGCGATCGATTCTATCCATTCTCTTTCCCAAAGTCAAATGCTACTGTACTGAGCCAAAGCTTCATGCCCTTCTTGAATCTGAACTCAATGATTGAAAGTCCAAGCGTGCTCTCATTGGCAAGAAAAGAGGCGTCTATTTCTTTTCTCGGAGCTCTTCCCTTTGCTATAATAGGGATTGAGGTAGAAGCTTTTATAAATATAAAAAGTCTGTCTATTTGCCTTTTGGCACTTTCAGAATAGAATATGCTGTTAGATTTAGCCTGCTATCTTACTAGAAGAAAGATTCCAAGTTTCAAAGGTGTCTAGCCTTCTTTTGTAGCAAGAAGGTGTAAATTAAGTAAATCAGAAGCATGGACTGTGATTGAATGTTCTCTTACAAGACTAAGGTCTTTTGAAGACTAAGGTAAGAGTGCTGGTCTACCCCGATTTACCCATTGATAGGGACCGAAAGCCTTGGTTTCTCCACCCCTATTTGATTTGTGGAGCTCTATTGAGAAAGACCTTGGAGGCCACGTGCCAATCATGGAACCATCGATTGCCAAGTCGCGTCCTTTCATTCGCAGAAATCCATGATCCCTCACGATGTTGATTGATGAGGTTGATGGAGCTTACTCGCCCTCGGTCAGTAGAACCCTAGTGAGGGAAGAGCACCCGCTTACTATATTAGTAGGGCACACTACTCTAGGAACAATAGCCAGCCGACTAGTCTCTTATACAATCATTTGTGGACTTAGATATGCCCCTGCTCTTTCTAGTGCTATTGCCCCCGGGGATAGAGAGATTCTGGGACATAGACAAAGAAACCCTATTTAGTTTAGGGAAACAAATTCCTTCTTCTTGTCCTTCGATTGTGCCCATCTATTAGGATAGGAATCGGAGTTAGCGGGCTAACTATGTCGGGTTTACCGGGCTAAGGTAACTATGAAAGGTAGGACCTCATCTCATTCCGGAAATGAAAAGATTAACTATTTCCCTGTGCTTTGACGGAGAAGTGCGGTAACCCCGCCAATCAAATAAAGTTTCCAAGCCTTCAAGCCAACCCCGTCCGATAAGGTAAGGTGTCCTGCCCCGTTAAGCCCGCCTTTGATTTTATAGACCCAACAACCGACTTTTAGCTTAGCTCCACGAGAACCAAGCCACTGAGAGATATCTACATATAGTAGGAAAGCCAGCACGCTCGGGGACAGATTCCCAGGGGATTTTGTTGGAAAGCACGGCCACCATTGGTCAGTACTAGACACTCGTAGCCTACCTCGTATAAATAGATCTGGGGTTGTAGAAACAACCCCCTTATCTCCACTTTCAGGACAGGAAAGGGCGATCCATTTCCAGCCTAAAAACACTCGACTTTGAGCCTAGCTCAGGAGAAAGGCGCCAGAGGAGCAGCTCGACATAGAGTTAATTTACTTATTCAATTCAGGGCGCGGGAAGTCTCTCCTTCTTGCCTTGGGGTCGAGGTCAAGACCAGAAACTCGTAGACTACCCTTTTAGGAATAGATCTTATCTTAGAACCTGGGGTTCTTTGTTAGCACCTTCTCGCACCTCTAAAAGGCGGATCCATTTATATACGAAAAACCACGACTTTCTTTTATTACGGTCGGAGATAGCTGCTACTTACCTACGACTACTCGGCGGTCTCAGAGACCGAACTAATCTATTAACACTTAGCCTTATCTATTAAATGAAACCTAGCTCACGAGAACAGAGCAGAGGTCGAGTCTCTAGAATCCGGAGATAGCCTTTTGGCTTTGGGCACCTTTTCCCAACTTACAACAGTACAAGAAAGGCTGATCCTAGGTATAGCCTAACAAACCCGACACCGACTTTATATTACCATAAAATAAAGAGTGCTTGGTCCCAGCTGAGCTCCCCCTCTTAAAGTTAGGACTTTTCCTTCTTGCTTTTCCCTTGCTTTCTCTCTCATGTAGTAAGGAATTGAGAGGCAGGAAGCCAACCCCCAAGCAAGTGGATAGATATAATCTTAGGGTAAGTACTGCTATGACCTTCCTTCCTTTGTGTATTGGGAGTGTAATAAGGCTTCTAAGCTTCTAGTTTTCCCTTGCTAGTCTTAGATTGAACCATTCTCATTGCCTCTGTCCTTCTATCTAGAGAGATAGATGGGTCAAGTCCTTACTTTCTTCCTTCCTAAGGTCAGGTTTTTCTTACTTGTTTTCGTTAGCTCATCTTTGAATCAAGAAGCGCATCTTCAAGTGCCTCTTAAATGATTCTCCTAGTGATGTTAATATCATTCGATCGTCTTGTGTTACTATATCCTCATCCTCTATCGGACTCTTATGTCTTAGCTTCTTCTCTTAGTCCTATCGTCCTGTTGTTAACTGTAATTTAGAGGAGCCGGCTAATAACCAATTAGCTCGTCTGGCTGGTAAAGAGGGAATAGCTAGGAGGCTTTCCTCTTCCTAAATAGGGATATGGCACTTCGTGTTGTCAGTTAGCTACTGCTGCTGGATTACTCAAGGTTGAGTCATCAATCACTTTACGAGGTTATCCTTTATATAGGTACGAGCGTAAGGGTCTTGCCTGTAGGTTTAGAGCAATAAAGAATGAATGCATTAGAACGAATTCGATCTAGCCAGCTCTTGATAGTAGCTCCCCTTTCGAGGGTTAGCGCACGATAGGAATGAATTAAACAAACAAATAAGATCTATTGAGTGAGAGCTATAGAAGAGAAGGCCAGGCCAGAAGAGAATGTCTTAGCTGGGAGCGGTGATTGTTCTTGTAGTCGGATAGGGCGCAAGGGCACTTTCGGGATGTTTAACCCTGTTGCGTAGGCGGAATAGAGTAGCTTGTTGAATTCCCAAAAACGGCAAGACTCTCAATCTTTGAGACCGGGGAGCCCCAGTGCAGGGCCAATTTCAGTGCCGGTTGGAGACCTGGTTCGAGATGCATATCTTGAAAGAGAGCCATCACCTCGCCCAACATCCCTTCCTTTTCAATAGTCAATTCGAGAGCCAAATCAAAAAGCTTAAGAAGCAGTTGATCTTGATCCAATTCCCGATGCATGGGGCGAAATGCTGGTTGAAGACCCCGAATGGGAACCTATCGAACGGGAATGAGTAGTAGTGCTGCTTGCTATAAATATCTTTTTGAGGACGTCAGAAATTCTTCTGAATTATGAATCTTCTTCGATTGATGGATAACAACAATAAAGTGGGAAAACGATTTCAAAAGATGCTTTCGAAGTGAAAGTGAATTATATCAGATTATCCACCCTGAAAGCGAGAGCTCGAGGCGGTGGGAAAGGAGAATCAACAAGATAGGATGCTCTGTCCCAAAGAGTAGGAAGATTCCAGCTTTGAATCTTGTGCTTGACGGTGATCATTTCTGCCACGTCATAGAAGTCCTTTAGTGCTTTCTCTTTCAATGGGGCCTTGCCCCTTCTTACTTTCTTTATGATATCGGGGAATTTGTTCTCTTGGTCTTGGTCCGGTAACTCCATAAAGGGCTGGTGGGTGGGGGTAGAGCCTCTAGCGCCAATGTCGATGAATCAAAGGTGTCTGCTTATGGTATGGAATAGGAACAGCAAGAATGGAACCGCTATCGCTTGTGTCCTATCATCCGCGCCTCACTTCTTTCATTCGTCAGTATGGGTAGGTAGAGTCCTTTGCTCGTATGCTTGTACTATAGTAGCACCAGTCTTCCTTCCTTTTTAGTGCACATGAAACGGAAACCCTAACAGGGACTACCCACACGGTGATCAAAACTCTTCTTTCTCTGCTTCACTGTCAATTGATTGGCGTATGAATGAAGCTGTAACAGAGCATGTACGCGACGATCAAACACGGCCAGCTGCCTGTGATAGGAAAAAGAAAACTTGATCAGATAGTTCGTGTGGTAAACCACCTCGCCTTTGATCTTTTCCTTGCCCTCTTAATATCTTGTTAATAGCTACATTCCCTGCTTTGCTTCTCCAACAATCTGATTTTCCTCTGTCTGCTGCATGAACATCGACAGTGAAATCACTTAATGTAAGGTAGCAGGCGAAAGAGCAGCATGGCATCTATCCTCAAATCAAAGAAAGGACAGGTAAAAAAAAAGTTCAGTAAGAAATTGGATAGATAGATTCGTGAGTAGTGTAATCATAGAAGATAAGGTGACAGGATTGGTAATCTACTCTTCATGGGTACCGGAGATCGTCTCCTCGGCTGTTAGGTTCAGTGTTCATCGTCACTTGAGTCAAACTCCTTCTTTGGTTCTTTTTTTTCCTGTAGTTGCTGATGTATTTACTCTATATAGTTTAGCCACTTCTTCCCCATACTACAAGCCCGACATCCTTCAACACAATTCTATCGCTTAGCTTACAAACCATCGCCATCGTCTCGTATTGTACAAAACGTGGGTGGCAGCTAAAAACAAAATATCACATGAAACGCATTCACTCATAGGACAATCCTTCCATACAGTAGTTGACTAATCTTTTCTTTGGCGGCAGACACCTCCTGAGCATCTCCCTTTACTCTAGATTGCACGTCCTTCCACTAAGAATAACTCGTAGAGGGGCTACTGTATCAGCGGAAACATTCTATCTTGATAGAGATAAGCTTCAGTCCTAATGAACTCACCTCTTTCTGTTGCTGTCCCAATCCTTGAAGAACAAAATAGGTAAAGTCCAACTCTCGTTTCAAAAAAGTGAAGACTACCGGCAAAGAGTTGAGCACTACAGGCACTGTCAAAGAAGCCAAGCAAGCCCCTTTACTTGATATTATTGAAACTTGCTACAAGGAGTTCAAACAACCTATAATCTTTTTTTATCTGATCGGCGAATAAGATTTTTTTTGAGTTTACGATTACGAATATTTCCACTCGTAGTATTAAGACGCTATCCCTCCTTCCAGCGCATGCTGCGTGTTGGTAAATCCAATCGGCTTATATTCATTTTATAGGTTTTCGCGTCCCCAAGCCGAGCTCTCCCAAAGACTACTTCCAGTTCCTCGGGGAACGAGCGGCTCCTGCTCCTAGTTCTCTAGCTGTCTTTAGCGCTTCGCTTACCTCGCTTGCTCTTATAGAATGCGTTCTTTCTCTTCTTTGAATTCAGCATTGAAAAGAGATCACTAGGGAATTGAACCGCTAGTACCGATTCCTTCTGATCTGATTGAGTGGGATGCTTATCCGGTGTTAGTACGGTGGATGCATCTAATTTAATGTGTTAAGCATAGTGACACAGATCCCTTTAATAGTAATAGTGAAAGCAGCAATCCAAGGTACTCAATTTGACTGGGCCGCCTTACTAATAAAGGGGCTTCTCTTATGAAAGAATAATAACTCTCCTTGAGGGAGAACCTTTTTCACGGGACTGCCTAAAGAGACTCCTAGTGTTAAAACGACTATGTAATTTAATGAAGGACTATGACAGAAAATCCTTAGGCGCTTTGTTGCCCTCTTGGCAGACTATGACCAATTCCAGATCATAAGGGAAAATCAGCTCTATGTGAAAAAGGTGCTTTGCATAAGGTCTAGTTCCTTGGGCACTGGATTGGCGACGGCATGAGTTAGTTGGAGCAAGAGAAGGTGCGTGCAAGCCGTGTTGGACTGGGAGACGCCACGCAAGGTGTAGGAACTACTATTCTTCGTCAGATTAGTCATACTTAAAAAGATATATTTATATTAGAATAAATACTATAGGCTCGAGGGCTTCTCGGGTGATCGTAAGGGCTTAAGCTGCTTTTGCTTTTTGCCTTACCTTCTAGTAAAGGGCGAATGAGGGGCGTGTGCAACCTAGAGAGATGGCCGTCTCTCTTTGATGAATGTGGATCGAGGTTCGGTTCATTTGGAAAAGAGGTCAGTCTTAGGGGAGACCATGCGAATGGTTGAATTGATGACTTCGCTTCGATCTCTTCGACTGAACCTGAAGGAAACTTCGATCATTCAACTTTAGCTTCTGAAGGGTCACTTGGAATTCCGAAAGTTATTCTTCGAAGCTGTCTGGGACAGGAGCAAACTCATATTAGGCACTGCCGCAGCATCAATGGTACAAGGAAGAGGCACAATAGCGAAGATCAATCCATCTCAATCTACAAAAACATTGCCTTGGGCATGCAACCAACCCGACTTGCGCCCCATCCTTTTACCCTGCTTGCTGGCTGTAACTTTTTAGAACTTGCCTGCTCGCTTTCCTAAGAGGAGAAGCACTACCGTGAAAAGATAGAATCAGAAAGAACCAATGGCTAGCCGGGATCGACAGCAAATAGTGATACAACTCCAACTCAAACGAAAGCCCCGGAGACATGGAAAGCAGTTAGCCCTAGCGAAATCCTAAATATATTACTACTATGGGGCGGACTGGCTTGCATAAGGATTGTAACGCGATGCAGAAGGAAGGGAATTCAGAGAAACTGCTCCTATTTATACTGGAACTAGCTTCGCTTATCTTATCACTAGAAGAGAGATAGCCTCGAAGGGCTTAGCAAACAAGAGGGCAGCGCCTTGCCTGACTTCCCGACAGAAAGAGAGGATATATTGCTTGCTCTGGAATGAGAAATGATGCAGAGGTTGTCTCTGAGAGTAGAAGTAGAGAGACTTTTGGTGAAGATGTCGGCAGTTTCTTTCTCCGTAGGAAGAAAGGCGCAAGTCACCAGACATGTTCACGCACAAAGTTAAGATCAATCTCAATGTCTTTCGTGCGCGCATCCTGGATAGGATTAGAAGCCATATAGGTAGTACTGAGATTGTCGAAAAAAACTGGAACCGGACGTAGAATAGGAATACACAGTTCACGAAGAAGGAAGCCAAAGTCAGTCAGCAACAGTGGCAGGAGCTAGGCAGCTAGGAGTTGGGAGTTAGGGGAAGTTGTCTTAGTTAAAAGGAAAGGAAAAGCACTTTCAAGAGATCCTAGGCCGAAAGCCATTTCTCTTTTGCTCCTTGGGTATCTAGCTTTAACACGCTTTCTGCTTAAAGAAAGATTGCCATAGAGACGACTGATACAGACAGGGGACAACTCTTTTTAAGAAACCAAGGGATTCGATCAAAGAAAGAGAGAGAAGGGTTCACGGGCAGGTATACAAGAAAGATCGACCTTTCTTTCGCCTGAATTATCACATTTGAGTTTCCGGTCCGGTATAGGCTCTCCTACATGAGATTTATTAAATAAAAGAATGATTTGTGGGTGTGTCTATTTTCTGGTTTACCAATTTCTGGACCCGTACTGATTCGGCAGCTCGATTGGAATATTTAAAAGTTAAAAGAAGGAGTTCGTCCCGCACCTCCTGGTGTGCTGCTTCCTGCCACTACTTTTTGAGTTGGTTGAATTCATATTGAAGAGTTTTTTTCCAGTTTTCTAGTGGAATTAGACTTTCTCTCTTCCTAAACTGGAAATACACGCTTTTATTTTCTTTATTGAGGCTTTCAAGACCTGAGTACCCACCCCCCTTGCGTAACCCCCTAGTTTAGGCTCATTAATTGCTTGTATACCAGGCCGAACCTAACGCGAAAAGCCCTTGCGCGGCATCCGTTTTCTTGTTTGTTGACAGGAGAAGTCTATTTACATGAAGGAATTACATTGAATAAAGTAGAGGAATAAAAACCTACGGGTGCCTTCCTATGTTGGAACTCCCACCAAGCGTTAACTGCTACACGAGAGTACAGCTAACCTAAGCGGAAAGAGCATATTGAATTAACAGACGGGAATCCAATCAAATGAATTAAAGGAAGGGAATTGCACAGGAATGCTAGACTCAACTAATTGTGCCTCTCGTTTTGTTTACTCTACTTGAAGAGAATCCCTAGCGTACTTTACTTTGATAGATAAAGGGAATGCTACCGAGCACCGACCCAATCTGGAAATTTGTTGCAGTCCCAAAACAAAATCGGCCTTTGTCTATGCCCCTTTTAAACAGACGAGACGGACGAAAACTATATATAGATATTCCGGAAATCCATCGAAATCACTGACCTACGAGTCCATGTTGGCTCACCCAACTCGAGAACTTCATGTCGTCATAAGATCCACAACGGGAGGCTTTGCTTCGGTCACGGTACGAGTGAAAGAAAGGATAAGATCTTTCTTAACTTAAAAACGGCACAATACTTGGCCGTGAAGCCTGCGCTGGCTCGAACTCCATAACTGACCGACCGGTGAAAGGAAAGCTGGACCTCTTGAAGGGGTAGCCGGACCCGAAAAAAAAATCTGGCAGTTATTGATGGCTCGGAAAGAAAGCTGGGCTAGGTGTTCTTCCCTGAGCTTAGAAAGGAGCTGTTCGCCTCGAGGCTGTACTATTATCCTATCCCGTGTCAGGTTTAAGAGGATAGGCACTATAGGTACTGGGCTGGGTGGAAGGCATTGAAAGATAGGAGGAATAGTGGTAAGCGGAAAAGAAAAGGAGGATCACGAAATGCAACACAACAAGGGGTTCCGCGCTTGCGCGAAGGAAGAAGCGAATCAATCAGAATGGAGACAGGGAGGCGAAGCGAAAGAGAGATTTTCGAGCTTGCAAGCAGCAAGCAACAACGGCGGAAAAGCCGTTGCGCGCTAGCTTCTAGTTTAGGGGTATAGTAGGGGTGCCTTTTTCTAAAACTTATATTAATAAGCTTTTTATTTTGGAACCCTAGTTTTGGAGTTTTCCGCAACCTATACCGTCACTAATATTACTAATATAAAGAAAGGGGTTTTTCAGCTGCATCGCACTGCCGCATAAACAATGGATCCGCCGGGCTGGATGAGCAACCTTCTCTGGAAAAGAGTAGTGAAAAGCCATGTCACTTGGAACGGAACTGGTTGCTTACTTACTTTTAGTAAGACCACTTTGGTAAGCAAAATTCTATAGGCATGGTTGCTTACAAGACAAAACAAAAGCTAGCTTCTATATGTTCTTTGCCTGAACATATGGAGGAAGCAACCCTTTATCTGATCTGGCCTATATACCAGTAGTGGAGTGGCTTGCTACTTTCAATCATAAAAGGAAAATGGAGCAAGGCAAGGGAGAAAGAAGTTGTCCCCTCTTCTCTGGTAACCCGCCGCCGATCATGATCATATAGAGCGCTCCGCCCGCCACCTCATGTTCCAAAGTGAAACGGTTGTTCTTCCTTCCCCGCTCCCTCTTTTTATACATATGCGGTGGCGGCTAGGTAACATAATGGAAATGTATCGGACTGCAAATCCTGGAATGACGGTTCGACCCCGTCCTTGGCCTCGGGGAGTGGCGAGCAGCACGGAACTTTAATTAATCAAATGGCATAGGGGGGCTTTCCTTTGTTAGAAATCCACAGACAACATACTGAAACTTCCAAACCAAAGAAATGCAACATGAGAAGGAGCTTTTTACGCTTCAAATTCAGTTTTTAGAATGAAAATACGCCCCATGGTCGATCGAGGGTCCTATACCAGTTAAACTCAAATCTATCTTACCTTCAATCCATCTTGCCAGCTCATAAATGTTAGACCGGGCTGACACAACCGAATTGGTTGAGGAAAAGGAAACCCCAGCGACCAAGCACTCCCGCCCCCAAAAGCTGAGATCGAACAACCGCCAGATTGTCGAGGACACGTCTGAAGAGGAGGCGGGCGCCCTCTAAGTCACCCACCCTACCCACTAATGGACTATGAGGGAGGCAGGCGAACGGGAACCGACCGAGAACCCGAACTGATTGACTGGCTGACCCCTGAATACATACTCGATTCATTAGGGTCGGAGATGGATGAAACCAATCAGAAGTGCAAATAAATCGCGCAAGCGAAGACGGGAAACGGACCGCAGCGCAACGACTAGGACTCGTGTCGGAGGAGTTTTGAGCATGAGCTACCACTCATGCAGCGGCAAGGACCCGCAACTCTCGAAGGGGCCACCCACCGCCCGATGTAGCGATGTAGCAAATCCTCCCTTTACTCAATGTACCGCGCTTAGCCTCTTTCAATCAAGGGAAAAAAAAAGAGTGACGAACCCGGTCATAGGTTGGTCCAAAGAACGAGAGTCGGCTTCCTTAAGGGAGTTCTTCCTCAGTAGCTCAGTGGTAGAGCGGTCGGCTGTTAACTGACTGGTCGTAGGTTCAAATCCTACTTGGGGAGAATTTTGAGTTATCGCTTTTCTGACGCCTGTTTTTCTCTTTAGTTTCTAAACTAGCAGAATCGTGGGACATCAAAAGTGGGAAGTTGATTGTAGGGTTTTATTCTTCACTCTCGTATAGGTGAACTTGGTTCGTTCAATTCTTAGGGAAAAGGAAGGATCCACTGTGAATGAATGGGAAGACTGGAGTAGTATCTTCATTAGCCGGAAGGACTCCACTAGCTCGAAGAACGAACAAGAAAAGGCTTACTGTTTAGGTAGGATAGATTAGGTAGGATAGATGGATGTAGTCCAATGGCTAAAGCTCTGCCAGCTTCTTGTAGACTGAACTCTCTTCTCTTTAGGTTCCGAGTTGCTTTTTTTGGGGTAAGATTTTTCTTCGCCACTAGTACCAACGAAGTTCTTGGTTATTTGAAAGGAGGAAGGAAGATCTCCACTCATTTCATTCATTCAGTGCCTACGGCGAGGCGCGACCCACAACAAACAAAGGCAACTTCGTTGCTTGCTGTAGCCCTCTTTTAGTAGACTAGGCTGAGTAAGCGTAAGCTATTTAAGTAGGCAGGGTAGGCTCGCAGCTTCGCCAGAAGCGACTAGTCGCCTCCTTTCCTCCGCCGAAAGATGCTTAGCCAGAAGCGACGAAGGGGGGGCGTCGGGAAGGCCGACGACTACATGACATGAGGGAGAAGCTGTCGTAGAAGCTTTGCCCCTTGCTTTACAGAGATTGTTATGAACTGACTAAATGACTAGATTCTCCCGGCTAAGCTAATAAATAGTATTTGTTCCCTTCAATCAATAAGCTTTTTGATTCAAGGCGCCGCCCTCTTTCTTAGAACCCAGGGAGGGGGGCCGTCGGCCCGGGAAGGGGAGAGTGGCCGAGTGGTCAAAAGCGACAGACTGTAAATCTGTTGAAGTTTTTCTACGTAGGTTCGAATCCTGCCTCTCCCACTTTTTTGTTGTAGACTTCAGAGAAGAGAAAGGAGGCATTCGTCAGCGTAGGAAGGCCCACCGAGCGAAGCTCTTTTTTTTTTGGCCGTGCGTGAAGTGAAATTGTATCGTATGTTAGTTAGAGAGGTTGGCGAACTACTACGATCTATAGATTCCCCATCTATATCTATATATATCCAATCCCAACGAGAATAGAAGCGAGTCGCTTCCGGCTTGTAGTCGTAGTCTTTTAGTTTTAGCTTATGTAGTGGTCGGCCTTCCTACACGCACGCGCCCGCCAGAATGCCTCCTTGGTTCTGGACGAAGCCAGGCCGATACATACGATAGGCGAAGGAAAGACCCCCATAGCGCCTGGGCAAGTTTGATCGAGGATTGGAGAGGAGAGGTGGAAGAAAAGGCTCGGGATGGATTTAGGAGTCTTTGTGCGAGCCGTATGCGGTGAGAGTCGCACGTACGGTTTTTAGGGGGGTTCGCGTCTATACGTGTAGTGTGGTGGTTGGGCCTACCCACCCTATTTGTTCCATGATCTATGGGTCTACTGGAGCTACCCACTTCGATCAATTAGCCAAGATTTTGACCGGATACGAAGGTGCTCGATCTAGTGGTATTTTTATGGGGATTCTTTCTATCGCTGTAGGATTCCTATTCAAGATCACTGCAGTTCCTTTTCGGGCGGCTGTAGGACGGACGGCCGCCTATAGGTGGTAGGGTAGGGTGGGTGGTACCGTTCAGATCTAGGCCAATCTTCCTAACCGCGCGCGGGCCGGGCTTAGAGCGCGTGAAACTCATCACTACCTCGTAAGGGCATTGAGACCATAGCATGTGACACGAAAGCGTCGCTTTTTCTGTATCACAAAGCTGCCCGCCTAGAAGGGCCACTCGCTCTGTAGTGTTGTCACACAAGATAAGCACACCGCCCGCCTGCTGGCCGGGCGAATCGAAGTTCTCTTCCGGTCAACTGTCCACCCAGTCAAGTGCAAAAAACACAGTAGAATCACGCAACGCACGCTGCTGGTGTGCTTCCTGCCCGCGAGGAAAGAAAGAAGAGCGACAAGGGTCAGATTTGACTGTTTGCAGCATGGGAGCGGATTACCCAAAAAATCCCTGGGAACAATGAAAAAAAAGATATCTCGGTAACGAAAACTATAGGGGGCTGTATTGGCGAGATCCAACGGTGAACAGCTGCCCAAAAGAAAGACCGCCTGGAAGTCCGAGGACCTTTAGTACCGTACCCTGCCCCCGAACCAGCAGCCTTCGCGCCAAGCAAGACCGCTCTTGCCCCTTTCCTTTCTCCATTCCGCCTCTTTCTTTTGTTCCAATAGAGTCTAAGGCAAAGCAAAAGTGGTTGCCTACTTTACCTACTTGACGAAAGGGAACGAACTTTGTTTCGTTTCCGGGTTTATGGATTGGATTCAGTCAGCGTTACGACATAATCAAAAGGAAGGAGTGAAGCTTTGGTTACCGGCGAACGCTTCCAAAGGCGACCCCTTCGAGTTTCCGGCTGTTTCCTAGATTGAAGTAGCCTTTCGTCGCCCGAAAGAATATCAAAGAGCTCGGCCTACCTTTGGTAGGCCTTTGGTGCGCGGAGCCCGGTGACTAAGAAAGAAATGGGTTTGCGCTT